GTTCCAGCTGTTAAAATGAGGTCTGCTTGCCTAGGACTCGACCTTGGTACTAATCCATAACGATCAAAGTCGAATCGTGAGCCTATTAATGAAGCAAATTCAATGAAACAACAACTGGTACCATAGAGAAGAGGCCATAAACTGGAAAGTCTTGACCAATTCGAAAGATCATTCGATGTAGTTGAAATAACTGAATTAGGGGATGTTTGGTCAAGTAATGGAAAATCAATCAAATTCATAACTGTCTCAATGTAATCTTTTCCTTCTTTTTTATTTTTTTGATTGTCTGAATATTCAGCTAAGACCATTCCAATGCTCCTTTTCGCCATGCATAAACTGAACCAACAATTAGGATAAGCACGAAAATGAAAGCTTCTATAAATACGGATACACCCAATACATCGAAACTCATTGCCCATGGATAAAGAAAGACCGTTTCAACATCAAAAACAACAAAAACTAGAGCAAACATGTAATAGCGGATTCGGAATTGTACCCAAGCGTCTCCCATGGGTTCTATACCTGATTCATAACTAGAGAGCTTCTCTGGTCCTTCACTAATCGGAGCTAAAACTCCGGAAATTACAAATGCCAAGATAGGAATAGCACCTGATATTATTAGAAATGCCCAGAAAATATCATATTCGTGAAGCAGAAACATAAATATTACTCCTATTAATGTGGAATAGGCTGAATTATTCGATTTGAATTGAAATTGTCAATTCATCCAGAACTTCTTAGGCGAAAAAAGAAAAATTTTTGATCAAACCCGCATAGTTTAGAGTTTGTTTTCTATAGGGCATGTCTTGTTTAAAGATTCATACAACGGAACCCCACTTATATTTATTTTGCATTTCGATTCCATTTACATATAGTGTAGATATAGGATGCTCTTACACAAACAAAACTCTCTTACTTTGTCTCGGTTTCTCCCTAAAAACAAAATATAATAAAGTAATTAAATACAAATACTAAAATAGTATATAAATATACTCTAACTATAATAGTAATAAATAATACTACTAATATCTATCATATTAGTATAACTATGTTTTTGTTTTTATAGTTTAGTTAATTTGATTTCGAATTTCCAATTGAATTCATATATATTTATATTCGAATATTCGAATTTCATTTCCATTGGGGTAAAATGACTAGGGATTTCTAGCATATTCTACTTGAAGTATTCTTTTCATTAAAATCCAGGTAGAAAATCGTTGCTTCTATTGATTCGATAGGAATACATAAACATAATCTAATACATCGAACGATTCTATTCTATTTTATCTCCCTTCTTTGATCCTAGATTTCATCTCTATTTTCCTTACTTTATTGATTTGATTCAATCCGTTGAGTTGCGAGGAACCTTTACATATAACAACTCATATCTTTCTATACCAAAAAAATTAGAAACTTGGAATCTGTACTATACTCGCGGATCCTCTCAGAAATAAAAAGAATCGAGTACTAAAGAAAGACCGCGATTTGGGAAGAACAAAAATACTTGTTACGGCAATAACACTTAGTAAGACCAACCGATGGGTTGGGTTTCGCTACAAAAGGGGTTTGTTTTGGAGCAAACTTACACTACACAATGAAAGATAGCACAGAGTGATAGAATCAGTCATCAGTGGAATCATAAATGATCTACATAAGATACTTCTAATAGAAAAGAAAGAATCACACATTGTTGAACAATTCAATAGACCAAATCCCAAAACCGACCCAACTCATAGAATACAGAAGAAGGAACATTGATACATTAGGGACCAATTCATTATCTCTGCATTATATTTGAAACAACCAATTTGATTATTGTTCGGCCAAAAACTAATTAGTCGGAGTCGGGGGACTTCTACAAATACAAGACCAACAAAAGAATAGGTACTATATCCGTGTAACTTAAGTATTGTATTCGACTTGATTGGGTCAGAATGCAGTTTTTAGACAGGATCATGTCATGATTTTCACTTCATAAATTGACTGGGATTGGGTATACCAAAACAAAAATATATTAGTAACTTTTTGCTCATGGACAGGAAAAAAGTCATATGTAATTCATCCATGAAGATAAATGAAAAAGGATAGGTATTTTATCCGAGATTTTGCAAATAGCGATTGGATCTGTTGGAATGAATTATTGTTTTTATTTGACTGTCCTTATGTATTGACATGGGCATGTGGTAATGCTTTCATTTCTATGGATAAAGGAACCTGTCAGTCCATAAACAAGTACTGATGAAGAAATGAAAACTATACTAAACTAAACATAGAATGTCTATACAAAAAAAAAAGGAAATGTGTTAGGGCTATACGGACTCGAACCGTAGACCTTCTCGGTAAAACAGATCAAACTGATTATTATCAAAATGATTCGAACTGTTTCAAAGACCCAACATGCATTTTGTTGCATTGGGCTCTTTCATCAACTGATTAATGTAAAGATCAGTTAGTCCACCATATTTTTTCTTTACAGGAAGATAATAAGATGGCTCCATGT